CTTGGATCCACAATTAAACCTATGGAGCCTTAGGATTGGTATATTCTTTATATATCTTGTAGTTTCCCTGAATCAAGCGAAGTATCACAAATCTTTCGACCCATCCTGTATATTGTCTTTTTCGTTCTGTGTTGGAATAGAACCTTAATTTACTACTTGTTAGTAGTTAGTTATTAGATGAGATTTTACGAAAAAATTATTTCTAAGCGAGAACTAATATTTATTTTTTTTGTTTGATATGAAGACATAGGACAAACCACTTTTTATCATTATATTTAATTTAGAATGAAAAGGGATTCCATCATATTCATTTATAGTGAAGTCTTACGTCTTACCCCTGGATTCCCACAAAACAAAAGAGAATCCTTTTCCACACTTCCTATTAGTAGTCATTTAATTTCTATGTTTAGTCTGATAAGAAATAAGATATTCAAATAAAAAAAATAAAGAATTGTGGATCGAATGACTATTCATCTATTGTATTTTTATGCAAATAGGGGGCAAGAAAACTCTATGGAAAGATGGTGGTTTAATTCGATGGTGTTTAAGAAGGAGTTAGAACGCAGGTATGGGATAAAGAAATCAACGGACAATCTTGGTCCTATTGAAAATACTATTGAAGGTGAAGATCCGAATCTAAAAGGTAGGGCTAAAAACATTCACAGTTGGAGGGGTCGTGACAATTCTAGTTACAGTAATGTCGATCGTTTATTTGGCGCCAAAGGCATTCGGAATTTTATCTCTGATGATACTTTTTTAGTTAGGGATAGTAATGGAGACAGTTATTCTATCTATTTTAATATTGAAAATCATATTTTTGAGATTGACAATGACAACGACCGTTCTTTTCTGAGTGAATTAGAAAGTTCTTTTTCTAGTTATCGCAATTCTAGTTATATGAATAATGGATCTACGAGTGAAGATTGCTTAGATAATCGTTACATGTATGATACTAAATCTAGTTGGAATAATCACATTACTAGTTGCATTGATGGTTATCTCCAGTCTCAAATCTGGAGTGGTACGCCCATTGTAAGTGATGGTAGTGACAGTTACATCTCTAGGTGCCTTTTTGATAAACGTAGAACTAGTACTGAAACCGGGAGGTCCAGTATACAAACCCGCGCGAAGAGTAGTGATTTAACTCTAAGAGAAAGGCCTAATGATCTCGATGCAACTCAAAAATACAGGCATTTGTGGGTTCAATGCGAAAATTGTTATGGATTAAATTATAAGAAATTTTTGAAATCAAACGTGAATATTTGTGAACAATGTGGATATCATTTGAAAATGAGTAGTTCAGAAAGAATCGAAGTTTCGATTGACCCCGGTACTTGGGATCCTATGGATGAAGACATGGTCTCTCTGGATCCCATTGGATTTCATTCGGAAGAAGAGCCTTATAAAGATCGTATTGATTCTTATCAAAGAAAGACAGGATTAACTGAGGCTGTTCAAACAGGCGTAGGTCAACTAAATGGTATTCCCGTAGCTATTGGAGTTATGGATTTTCAGTTTATGGGGGGTAGTATGGGATCCGTAGTCGGGGAGAAAATCACCCGTTTGATTGAGTACGCTACCAATAAATTTATACCTCTTATTATAGTGTGCGCTTCGGGGGGGGCGCGCATGCAAGAAGGAAGTTTGAGCTTGATGCAAATGGCTAAAATATCGTCTGCCTTATATGATTATCAATTAAATAAAAAGTTATTATATGTATCAATCCTTACATCTCCTACTACTGGTGGGGTAACGGCTAGTTTTGGTATGTTGGGAGATATCATTATTGCCGAACCTAATTCCTACATAGCATTTGCGGGTAAAAGAGTAATTGAACAAACATTGAATAAAACAGTACCCGAAGGTTCACAAGCGGCTGAATATTTATTCCAGAAGGGCTTATTCGACCTAATCGTACCACGCAATCTTTTAAAAAGTGTTCTGAGTGAGTTATTTAAGCTCCACGCCTTCTTTCCTTTGAATTCCAATTCAATCAAGTAGCGCGCACCAAGTTCAATTATTTTATTTGTAGCAAACAAGTAGTTAGCTTCTCAGAATCAAAGGAAATAAGAATGGAGCTTTCTTTGGTGACCTAAGATCTAATTGTAGAAAGAATCGAAAGTTGCGGATAACTCTTTTTTTACCTAGCTTCCCGATTACTAATTAAGAAGTCTCTATCAACAAGATAAAAGATAGATATATAGTTTTGTATCTTTCTCCATCCCCCCAAAAACCCATTTTCACTAAAAATTTCGGTTGTGTCGCATTCTAACAAATCTTTCGATAATTGGTAAGAAACTATTTCTTTATTAAATTAGAAGACAAGAACAAAACACAAAAAAATGAAGAAAAATAATAAAGTTGATTATCATACGTATCTTTCATGTAGATAGATGAATAAGTCCATTTATTTAGTTATACATTCCTTGGACTTATTCTATATACTCATCACTTAGATATATAGATACTTATTATTCTAATAATAATTTTCAAATGGAATTAATTAATAATAACTACGAATTCATAATAATTACAATCCTTAATTATAAATTATAATTAGTATAAATATGATATTAAAAAAAATAATAACAGGTACAAATAGTAAGCCGAGGTACCCATTTTATGATAACTTTTAATTTTCCCTCTATTTTTGTGCCTTTAGTAGGACTAGTATTTCCGGCAATTGCAATGGCTTCTTTATTTCTTCATGTTCAAAAAAATAAGATTGTTTAGATCTGGGGGGCCCAAACCTCATCCGTTTTTTTGAAATTTAGACTTGTAGCATAAGACAGATATTTATCTCGGGAAAGTATAACATATGATTTCCACCGAACATAAAGGAAAAAGCTCTTATGCCTGCAGAAAATGATCTATGGGTAAATTAATTCTAACTAGTTTCAAATAGATCAGGATCGCTGGATGCCTAATATAGAAAGTTGGTGGATCTATATGTATATCAATATGTATATTGGGATGGGATGATATGAAGGGTATGTTATTATTTTAGATCTAACCAATTTGATGAATTACTCCTAAAGGTTGCCATCAAACTAGTGCTAGTTCACATCAAACTAGCGCTAGGTGATGAGAGTTCCTTCGGAAACAAAAAAAGTCAAGTCAAAATCATTGGGGGTATTCTCTCAATTCCAATAAAATGCAATCGGATCAAGTATGAGTTGGCGATCAGAACATATATGGATAGAACTTATAACGGGGTCTCGAAAACTAAGTAATTTTTGCTGGGCCCTTATCGTTTTTTTAGGTTCATTAGGATTCTTATTGGTTGGAACTTCCAGTTATCTTGGTAGAAATTTGATATCTTTTGTTCCGTCTCAGCAAATTCTTTTTTTTCCACAAGGGATCGTGATGTCTTTCTACGGGATCGCGGGTCTCTTTATTAGTTCCTATTTGTGGTGCACAATTTCCTGGAATGTAGGTAGTGGTTATGATCGATTCGATAGAAAGGAAGGAATAGTGTGTATTTTTCGTTGGGGATTTCCTGGAAAAAATCGTCGCATATTCCTCCGATTCCTTATAAAAGATATTCAATCCGTTAGAATAGAAGTTAAGGAGGGTATTTATGCTCGTCGTGTCCTTTATATGGACATCAGAGGTCGGGGGGCTATTCCGTTGACCCGTACTGATGAGAATTTGACTCCACGAGAAATTGAACAAAAAGCCGCGGAATTGGCCTATTTCTTGCGCGTACCAATTGAAGTCTTTTGAGAAAAGGAACTGGGCTGAAAAACGAATGCTTTCCTATCAAAATATCAATAATATTCATTCCTTAAAGTACTTCTTTCGGTGATTCATCAAAAGGAGACACTTGTTTAGAATTTGATGAATTGAGATATCTGGAAACAATATTTTTGATTATTTATTTCTTCATTCGAATTTTAAGTAGAGTCTTAGTCTATTTCTGTATTCTTTCTAGATTCAAACAAAATCAAAAATCAAATAAATTCATAGGTTTGATACCTTATCTCGAACTCATGTTTGAAAGAAATATTCAATCATATAAAGTCGACAAATGAAGTGGGTTAATTAAAAATTCACAGGTGAAAAATGGCAAAAACGAAAGCATTCACTCCTCTTTTGTATCTTGCATCTATAGTATTTTTACCCCGGTGGATTTCTCTCTCATTTACTAAAAGTATGGAATCTTGGATTACTAATTGGTTGAATACTGGTCAATCCGAAATTTTTTTGAATGATATTCAAGAAAAAAGTATTCTACAAAAGTTCATAGAATTAGAGGAAATCTTCTTTTTGGACGAAATGGTCAAGGAATACTCGGAGACACATCTACAAAAGCTTCCTATAGGAATCCACAAAGAAACGATCCAATTAATCAAGATACATAATGTGGATCGTATCCATACGATTTTGCACTTCTCGACAAATATAATCTGTTTTGTTATTCTAAGCGGTTCTTCTATTTTAGGTAATGAAGAACTTGTTATTCTTAACTCTTGGGCTCAGGAATTCCTATATAACTTAAGTGATACAGTAAAAGCTTTTTCGATTCTTTTATTAACTGATTTATGTATCGGATTTCATTCACCACACGGTTGGGAACTAATGATTGGTTCTGTCTACAAAGATTTTGGATTTGTTCATAATGATCAAATTATATCTGGTCTTGTTTCCACTTTTCCGGTTATTCTCGATACTATTTTTAAATATTGGATTTTCCGGTATTTAAATCGTGTATCTCCGTCACTTGTAGTTATTTATCATTCAATGAATGATTGATAAATGTAAATGATCCATCGACATTAATCTAATCCAATCAGAATGTTTCTTACTTTGTCTTTGTAGTTCTACATAAGGATTAAAAACTTTCTATCCAGGGGATTTTCATCCTATCGTATGCCAGTAAAATGATTCCAGTAAATAGCAGAATCGTGGATAGGGAACTATACTAGCGACCTACCCCAATTTATTGTAGAAATTTTCGGATCAATGATTAGACCATGCAAACTAGAAATACTTTTTCTTGGATAAAGGAACAGATTACTCGATGTGTTTCCGTATCGCTGATGATATATATCATAACTCGGACATCCATTTCAAGTGCATATCCTGTTTTTGCGCAGCAGGGTTATGAAAATCCACGAGAAGCGACTGGGCGTATTGTATGTGCTAATTGTCATTTAGCTAATAAGCCCGTGGATATTGAAGTTCCACAAGCGGTACTTCCTGATACTGTATTTGAAGCAGTTGTTCGAATTCCTTACGATAAGCAAGTGAAACAAGTTCTTGCTAATGGTAAGAAAGGGGGTTTGAATGTGGGGGCTGTTCTTATTTTACCAGAGGGTTTTGAATTAGCTCCTTCCGATCGTATTTCTCCTGAGATGAAAGAAAAGATAGGCAATTTGTCTTTTCAGAGCTATCGCCCTAATAAAAAAAATATTCTTGTGATAGGGCCTGTCCCTGGTCAGAAATATAGTGAAATCACCTTTCCTGTTCTTTCCCCCGACCCCGCTACTAAGAAAGACGTTCATTTCTTAAAATATCCTATATACGTAGGGGGAAATAGGGGAAGGGGTCAGATTTATCCCGACGGAAGCAAGAGTAACAATACAGTTTATAATGCTACAGGAGCGGGCATATTAAGTAAAATCATACGAAAAGAAAAGGGGGGATATGAAATAACCATAACAGATCCATCGGATGGACGTCAAGTGGTTGATATTATCCCTCCAGGACCAGAACTTCTTGTTTCTGAGGGTGAATCCATTAAATTCGATCAACCATTAACGAGTAATCCTAATGTGGGTGGATTTGGTCAGGGAGATGCAGAAATAGTACTTCAAGATCCATTACGTGTCCAAGGTCTTTTATTCTTCTTGGCATCTGTTATTTTAGCACAAATATTTTTGGTTCTTAAAAAGAAACAGTTCGAGAAGGTTCAATTAGCCGAAATGAATTTCTAAACTCATCGATTTATCCTCATCAGGTTCGTAAAAAGAACCACATTTTTGTTGTCAATTATGTATGATCAAAAAAAATCAATTCTGAAAAATCGTTTATTTAATTCCTCTTTTTCTACGAACTTCGGGGAATCCCTTGTACCGCATTCCTAGTCAGAATAGGTAGCTTTTTGTTTGAAGAAGACTTTTTTATTTGACTTTATGACTTTACCACCTCTTTCTTTGTTTTTTTAGCCAAATTGAATTGTTACAACTATGTTACTATTTCCAGATTTCAATGTCATAAAATGTATCCATTTGATTCTATTTGAAACAGAATCAAATTGGGATAGATATTAGCATAAGTAAACGGGTAATAAAAAGAATTATAAATGCGGGGAACAAAAAATTCTAGGGTGCATTATGTGTCTTCCTAGTCTTCGACACAAGAAAGGGGTGTAGCAAATTCCTTTTCTTGTGTCGAAAGAGTAATGATTTGTGATCCTGTTCGCCAAAAATTCCTAGTCTTAGTTTCGGTTTTACAGATGTATCAGAACTTTTTTTCGATTTATTACGTACAATAAAATAGTGGACAAACATAAAATAAAACTTATTCAATGAATTTATCAAAAATTTCAATTTTTCTGAGATAGTAAAAAAAAGTAAGAGTATAGAAAGTATTTGTACGATATCGAATCTACAGAAATATTAGTATATATAGTATATATAATCCAGGAAATTGAGCGATTCCCCCTTTGTTTTTGTTCTAACTTAGAAAGTACCCATGGATACTATCAAGATCAAGGAAGAGGTGTTCTGAATCAATCAATGAAGTTCATTTTTCAAAAGCATCATCAGAAAAAATAGAATGGAGTTTTTTGAAACAGCAGAAAAAGAAATCCACTTTATCATTTAGACGAAAAAAAGACTCTGATTCTTAAGAACTCAACGGGCCCTTTCCCCTCGAATCAGACAAACAAAGAAGGGAATCCCGTTGAGTTCCTACACTTTCATGTCTACAACTGAATTCATCCGATTACTAATTACTATAAGGATGAACCTAATCCGGAATATGAACCATAAAAGAAAATACCTAGTAAACCGATCACAAGAATACCAGCTACGGTACCTATTATCCAAAGAGGAATCCTTCCAGTAGTATCGGCCATTTACTCCACTTCCCTCCAATTTCATCAAGTGGTCATGCTAGAGACATAAACAGTCATGGATAATTATAAGATGAGATCCTTCCGAATGGGCTAAGAGAATGCCTAGAATTCTTATTTATTTTCTTTCGTTTTCCTAATTGAAGAAATAATTGGAAAATAAAACAGCAAGTACAAAAATGAGTAATAACCCCCAGTAGAGACTGGTACGATTCAATTCAACATTTTGTTCGTTCGGGTTTGATTGTGTCATAGCTCTATAATTCGGGATTTGGTTTATCGTTGGATGAACTGCATTGCTGATATTGACCCCAAAAAAAAGACGGTAGGTACAGCTAGACCGTGAATAGCCAACCATCGTACTGTAAAAATTGGATAGGTTCGATCTATAGTCATTTGATTAGGGCCTCCTAAAACGA